GGGGGACGTTCTCAGATTTTACACGTGTGATACATGTTCCTTCTATTTCTCCAAGCAAAGCTTTTCGCATCGCAATGCCTATTGTGTCGCCTTGGCCTTTCATAAGTGGAGACAGAATAAAGCGCCCATAATAAAGACGTTTACTATCTGCTCTGGATTCAACACACTTCCACTGTAGTGTCCGAGTAGATACTGTTACTTTCTCTCGAACCATAGTAATATTATTTTATTTGATTAAATTATTTATTTCTCTTGTTTCTTTTGAAATTTCTTCATTGTTGATTTCTACACACGTCTTTTTTTCGGAGGTCTACAACCATTATGTGGCATACGGGTTACATCCCGTACAAAAGTTAATAGTATACCACTTCTACGAATAGCTCGTAATGCTGCGTCTCTTCCTAGACCGGGACCCTTTATCATGACTTCTGCTCGTTGCATACCTTGATCTACTACTGTACGAATAGCATTTGATGCTGCGGTTTGGGCGGCAAAGGGTGTCCCTCTTCTCGTACCCTTGAATCCACAAGTACCGGCCGAGGACCAGGAAACCACTCGACCTCGCACATCTGTAACCGTGACAATGGTATTATTGAAACTTGCTTGAACATGAATAACTCCTTTTGGTATTCTACGTGCACTCTTACGTGAACCAATACGTACATTCCTACGCGAACCAGTTCTCGGTATAACTTTTGCCATATTGTATCATCTCATAAATATGAGTCAGAAATATATGGATATATCCATTTCATGTCAAAACAGATTTTTTATTTGTACATTGAGCGTTTTAGTGAGTTTAATTATCCTTGTCTTTGTTTATGTCTCGGGTTGGAACAAATTACTATAATGCGTCCCCGCCTGCGGATTAGTCGACATTTTTCACAAATTTTACGAACAGAAGCTCTTATTTTCATATTTGTTATTCCTTATCTTAATTCTAAATCTATTTTATTGGTAGAAAATAAGTTTCTTGAAATTTTTCATCTCGAATCATATTGAATAAAAACCACCTAATCTTTCGAATCCTTGTTTCGGAGTCGATAAATTATACGTCCTCTGGTTGAATCATAACGACTTACTTCAATTTTTACTTTATCTCCCGGCAGTATCCGTATAAAACTACGTCGGATCTTTCCTGAAACATAACCTAGAATCAGATCTTCATTATCTAACCGAACCCGGAACATACCATTGGGAAGCGATTCAGTAATTAAACCTTCATGGATCCATTTTTGTTCTTTCATTCCAGGCCAAGCCTCCTTGAAGTATCAACTAATGGAGGAGAAACGATATTAGATAACTCGCTCCCTTGCTTTTTTTTTTTATAAATAGGAAGAGGTTTCGGATCCCATTTGGATATTAAAAGGATTACTATTACCATATATAACACAAAATTTCTCCGCCGAGTCCTTCTAGTCGAGCCTCCCGGTCTGTCATTATACCTCTCGAGGTAGAAAGAATTACAATCCCCATCCCACCTAAAATTCTAGGAATTCGTTGAGAGTTAGAATAGATTCGTAGGCCGGGTCGACTGATCCGTTTTAAATTTAAAAAAATTCTATAGGGTCTTTTCCTAGTCCTTCTATGTCGTAGGGTTAAAACCAAAAAATATTTGTTTTTTTCTCGATGTTTTCTGACGTTTTCGATAAAACCTTCTCGGAAAAGGATTTTAACAATATTTTCGGTAATATTAGTAGATGCTATCCGAACAACTCTTTTTCTATCCATATGAGCATTTCGTATAGAGGTTATTATCTCAGCAATAGTGTCTCTACCCATGATAAATTAAAATTATTGGTGCCTCAAAATTGGATATAATCAACATGTTTTTCTTTTTTTTTATTGGTTTATGAATATGAATTTTTCAAGATATATGCGTGAGACACAATCTACGAATTAATCTAGTTCTTAATCTATTTCTTTCAAATACTTCAAAAACATCACGATCTCATTTTATTTTATAATACCTCGGGAGCTAATGAAACTATTTTAGTAAAATTTAATTGTCTCAATTCCCGGGGGATTGCACCAAAAATTCGAGTTCCTTTTGGATTTCCTTCTTGATCAATCACAACTGCAGCATTGTCATCATATCGTATTATCATACCGCTGTCACGTTTAAGTTCTTTACAGGTACGAACAATTACAGCTCTAACTACTTCTGATTTTTCTAGGGGCATATTTGGTACTGCTTCTTTGATCACAGCAACAATAACGTCACCAATATGAGCATACCGGCGATTACTAGCTCCTATGATTCGAATACACATCAATTCTCGAGCCCCGCTGTTATCCGCTACATTTAAATGGGTCTGAGGTTGAATCATATCAATTTTTTAGTCTATTCTTTCAATGCAAAGGATGAAGAAAAATAAAAGAAATATTGTTTGTCTAAAAAAAGAAACCTGCGGTTTTGTTTCATCCCAAGATTCATTTCTGTCGGTTCTACATTTTTATTTTATCCCGAAAAAATCAATTGAGTTCGTATAGGCATTTTGGATGCTGCTATTAAAATAGCCCTTCTGGCTATATTTTCAGTTACTCCACTCATTTCATATAGTATTCGTCCCGGTTTAACAACAGCTACCCAATATTCGGGGGATCCTTTCCCCGAACCCATACGTGTTTCAGCCGGTCTTACTGTAACTGGTTTATCGGGAAATATACGGACCCATATTTTTCCACCACGGCGTGCATTTCGTGTCATTGCTCGTCGACCTGCTTCGATTTGTCTAGATGTGATCCAAGCAGGTTCAAGTGCTTGAAGCGCATATTTACCGAAACAAATATGATTACCTCGATAAGATATTCCCTTCATTCTTCCTCTATGTTGTTTACGGAATCTAGTTCTTTTGGGGTTATAGTTGATGGTTGTTTCGGAATTCCATCTCTACTACAGAACTGGACGTGAGAGTTTCTTCTCATCTAGCTCCTCGCGAATAAAAGGATTCAAAATTGAATTTCAATTCATTTGAATAGATATTACAACATTTTTAGAAAAAATTTTCTAAAAAAAATAGTTTTTTTTCTAACGTTTTAATAAATCTTTATTTTCTTTTGTCCTTTATCCAAATTTACTAATTTCAAAAAAGAGAAAGTTTTCGCGGGCGAATATTGACTCTTGCAATCTCTATTTTAGTCGTAGCACTTGGTCTCAGAATAGATGAATTGATTTCCGGTTCATTTCGCCATCCCAACTAGTGAATCAGTAAGATTCGTAAGATTCGGTTGTTCTGTTCAATAAAATCTTTTGTATTCATAGGTTTCATCGTTCCCACCGCTTCGTACTTAATGGTTAGGTCAGAATTCTACAACGGAGCTCACAATCCAATTTATTCTTGAGTCAACCTTCTTAGTCTTTATTGGCTCGAAGCTCTTGATTTTTTCTTCTATTACTCTATATACGTAGATTCATTTAATATTTCAAATTAGGGATGAATCAATTAGTATTGATGCTTTATTACACTGTCTTGTATGAGATGACTCAGAGACCTTGCATGTTGGAATTCTATATCATAGATATTTTTTCTTTCTCTCATCTTTCCATTTATCCGCACCTTATTCTATTCTGTATTTTGCTTTAAACTTAGAATGAAAGTTTATTCAAAAAAATTTCAGTTGTTACAAAGATATGACCAATTTAGCATATCTTGACTGGTTCTTTAGATTCAGATAATACGAAGTGATGAGTTGGTTTTCAGACAGATTATTGGGCTGGTCTTTTTTAATCCTAACCCTAACTAAAACAAAAACTAACGAGTCACACACTAAGCATAGCAATTATATCAAAAGGTCAATCGAATTTTTATTTTACCCTATAGAATTTAAAATGATTTTGATTGGTCCGAAAACGAATGAACGAGTTTCCCCCTTTTTATTCCTCTTCTTTGTCTATAAAAATCCAAATTTTGATGCCTAATACCCCATAGATAGTTCGAACTGTATAGGAACAATAATCAATTTTAGCTCGAATGGTTTGTAGGGGAACTCTACCCTCTCTGATCCATTCGACACGTGCAATTTCTTTTCCGTCGATACGCCCTGCAATTTGTACTTGAATTCCTTTTGTATCTGCTTGTTCAGTTAATTCAATAGCTTTTTTCATTGCTTTTCGAAATGAAACTCTATTCTTTAATTGTCCGGCTATAAATTCTGCAAGAATATTAGGGTTTCTATAAGGCTTTGTAATTCTTGTGATACCAATGTTAAGTTTTCGGTTCACATAATAAAATTCTTTTTGTAGATTCATCTGTAATTCTTCGATTCCTCGCGGTCTACTTTCGATTAATAACTTTGGGAATCCCATAAAGATTATGACTTGGATCAAATCGATTCTTTTTTGAATCTCTATACGGGCAATTCCCTCGGCGCCGGAGGATATTCTCCTATTTTTTTGTACATAATTTTTGATAAAATATCTTATTTTTTGATCTTCTTGTAGACCCTCAGAATAATTTTTTGGTTGTGCAAACCAAAGGGAATGATGACTTTGGGTTGTACCAAGTCTGAAACCAAGTGGATTTATTTTTTGTCCCATACTACCCCATTACTATACACATCAGCATATACCATAGTTGTCTTTTTCCATCTAGGGTTTTTGAAGAATACATTTATTCATATTCATCTAAAGATATATCTTTCACTACAATAGTTATATGACAGGTAGTTCTTTTTATCGCATAACTACGCCCGCGAGCTCGAGGTTTGAATTTCTTCGCGGTAGTACCCTCATTAACCTCAGCTTTACTAATTACTAAATTTGCTTCGTCGGAACCCATATTGTAAGCAGCATTTGCTGCTGCAGAATAAACTAATTTAAAAATTGGATAACATGCTCTATAGGGCATGAGCTCGAGTATCATAAGTGTTTCTTCATAAGAACGTCCACGAATTTGATCAATTACTCTTCTTGCTTTGTCAGCAGATAGAGATATATGTTGGCCTAAAGCATAGACTTCCGTTTTTTTCTTTCTTAGCATAAGCATAATGTTTCTCTC